ATTACTTTTTTGTTTCTTTTGTTATATATGTATAGAAAATCAATAATAATCAAATGAAATATCCAATATTATATATTTATATATATATTATATATATATTAGATAAGAATATATAATGTTAGTATAGATATAAATCAACTTCATTAAGTAGATTCCTTAAGTTAACAAAATAATAGCAATAGCAAAAGATATCAATATCCAATGATTTTCATTTATGAGATGAGTTGATTTGCATTTTACATTACTAAAATGAAGAAAAAAGGAAATCTTTCAATATGCAAATAAATCATATAAAATGTATAAAAATAATATTCCAATAGCATGTATTAAGTAGATTAGTCAATTTGAACTGAACATCCAAGTAAGAAAGATTCATTGCATTTAGTCATACCAATTGATTCTATTGACAATTCCAAAAACTGTTCATACTATTATCATAGTATGATAACGGGTGGGTATGGGTATATATGCCCCTATCGTCTAGTGGTTCAGGACATCTCTCTTTCAAGGAGGCAGCGGGGATTCGACTTCCCCTGGGGGTAGCTTTTTAGAAAAGTGGATTCATCTAATAATAATAACTTAACAATAAACCTAAGATCAATTATTCCTGGGTCGATGCCCGAGTGGTTAATGGGGACGGACTGTAAATTCGTTGACGACATGTCTACGCTGGTTCAAATCCAGCTCGGCCCAGTGCTGCACTAGGATGTACGATGTATCTTTTAGAATACCATTTGTTGTCTTCCATAAAATATGGATAAGGTACTTTATCCATAAAAATAAAGAGAGAAATTTTTCATACTCAAAAAAACGGGGGTTGATGTTGATAATACTTTACTTTATTCAGCTTTGATAAAGATAAAGTATCATGTATCATGAAAGAAAAATGGGTATTTCCTTTAATAATAATGAAATTTCTCTAATATTATTAGTCAAATTGTGTGATTCTCCATATCATTACGATTCATATTCATATTCTCTGTAGATAGGATTATCTTTTACATTCGTGCATTTATCATAATACAACGGATGAATAACATGTTGTTAGGATTCAATACATATTACGTATGTAATACACCCCACGGGGATTGTAGTTCAATTGGTCAGAGCACCGCCCTGTCAAGGCGGAAGCTGCGGGTTCGAGTCCCGTCAGTCCCGAACTAAGATCTAATGCACTCATCAATTCATGGATCTTCTCTTTTCATTTGTAATAGAAGAAAGATCAATTCATTTTTCTTTTTTTTTGTTCTTACAAAGATAATGGAGAGACATATCTTCTGTAAATCTTTATGACATCATTGATTATGTGGATATGGATGTAGTATTTTGTTTTTCAAATTTTCTTTTTATAAGGTATAGCCAATCCCCATCTTATTTCTTTTTTCCATTTATATATGATATGGAGTAAAATGCTCGTATTCTACTGGGCATACATATCAAATATCAAAAGGGTATCTTTTTGTGATACTATACAATTTAGAAACGATATAATGACTTAATCAAAGTACAAAGTTTCAAATAAACCCCACTTTTTTTATTTTGTTTATACATGTTTCATTTCCTAATTGATTTCATTGATCAAATCAAACGTATCCCCTTATTATGTGAATTGTAAACTGTGCATTTTTATCCATTTTGAAAAAGATCAAGTACAAGAAGACTAAAAAGTCTGCTTTTTGAGTAACCTTTTTACTGGTTGTTTGGTTATTTTTAGTTGTGCATCACTCATAGAGTAGTGATTTTATAATACCATACTTTCTACTTTCTCTTTTTATATATTTTAGCTATAATCATCCTAAAAATGAAGGGAAATCACATAGTATAAAGAAATCAACTGGTAGGTTTTTTTAAAAATGTGAAAAGCTTCAAAAAAGGTCTTTTTTATTCCATAATGTTTTTGATTCCAAATAACTAGGGATATAATCTCATAGAAATGGCAAGGAAATTCCATAAGATGATTGTATATGAATGATATTATACTCAATTGGATTAATTGATGATACTGAATCAGATTATTATTTAAAATTGCTTTATTGTAAAAAATGCGATAGTATCACATAAGAATATAATTATCCATACTAACTTCAAGAAGCAAAAGGTATTTCTTATGGAAGTCAATATTTTAGCATTTCTTGCTACTGCATTATTTATTTTAGTTCCTACTGCTTTTTTACTTATTATTTACGTCAAAACAGTTAGCCAAAATGATTAATTGGAATCCCGCTTTGATGAATTCGTTTCAAATATCCAGCATGGAAGATATAAAAGAAGGAGAGGAAATCAAATAAGATTCCAATTATTAGATTACATTGGAATGATAAAGTGTAGTAGAAGGAACTTAGTTTTTTTCTACTACACTTTTTAAAATATCTGATTATATTTTGATTATATTTATATTAGTATTGAGATATATATCATATCTATTTATAATTTATTTAATATTTCATATTAATATAATTACAATTACTCCAATTTTAAAATGTTCTGTTTTTTTCATTCCTACTATAAATCTATATAAAATGTAATTAATCCTTAATGCATTCGAAATACGAATATAAATCATAAGTTGATATATGATATAGATACATCAATAATTTATTATCATTCCATTCTTATTGGATATGGAATCCATTAGAAATCTATATAGAGTTTACATATCCACATAATAAAAGTGGAAATTCCATTTCAGTTTATTTTCAGTACAGTATACAATTAAAAAAAGAAGAATAAAGAATGCAAAATAAATAAAAAACCAATCCTTTATTTGAACACAACAATATAAAATGAGGATCAAAAAACTAGTTAAGATAATGGTTAGTTTATCCAAATAAAAAAATCCTTATCTTAGGAAAAAAGGGTTTTATCATCTCTGTATTTCTTTTTTTGCATATTCTATTCCTATGCTTAAAGTCCACTCCTTCCCCATACTACTAATGAAAGAGAAAATGTAAACACTACCATTAAAGCAGCCCAAGCGAGACTTACTATATCCATGTAACTTATGTCTCCTATCCTATGTAAATGAAATTATTGCATATTGCATTATTATTTCTTTAATATCATATATATATATATTATATATTATTATAGCAGAATTAATGGAGTAGAGTCAAAACAAAAAGGGAAGGGGATTCTGATCTACGACTCTTAAAGAACCGATGATTACGAATGCATCAAAAATGCATTGTGGTATTTTTGGTAGAATGATAAAGTATTAAGTACAAATATAAGACATTTTAACAAATTAACGAAAAAACATATTCCGAATCAAGCAGACGTTATAAGAGAAATTCCTTTGGTTGATTTGATGATCAGGCGACACCCAGATTTGAACTGGGGATAAAGGATTTGCAGTCCCCTGCCTTACCTCTTGGCCATGTCGCCCTAACAATCGGATCAAAAATCCATAAATTCATTATGGAATTTCATAAAAAATAACAATTACATTATGATCTATTGTTATACATGTTGTCCCAGGTGACATTATGCTAAAAACTAAAAGGCTAAAAACGAAAAGTGCGCTGGAAAAATAGTTGCTAACATTATTTTGTTATACTTTGTTTTATGATTCTAAATTATCCATTCTTACTATTTTAGTAGTCATTCTTATTACTCAATGATGAATTACAAAAAAAGGATTGGAATTTGTTTAACATTCCAATAAATGAGTTATGCAAATTCAATATAAAATAAAGCTTCAATAAAGTCAAATAAACCACAGGCCAACTATTCTTCTAATAATCATTTTATGATCTTATCACTAGAAACTAGAAAGCAAATTTCATGAGGAATTTTTAACATCACAATTGGATTTTCATATCATCTTACTCACTCAATTTCGATTATCGATGTATATTTATACAAAACTCCATAGGTTTAAGTGAAAGGATTCTTTACAGGAAAAAGGGATCCAGTACTTCTCTTTCCATCTGTACTTGTTTTTTTTACATCAAACTCTGTTTGAAACAGTTATTTATATTTATTTATATATTTTATTTATATTAATATTATATTTATATCCATTTATCCATTAATAGGTATGAAATAGCTATATGGAATTCACTCCAATTTCATGTGATTCAGTAAGCAGAATGCACATTCTATCCTTGGTAAATCGATTCGTATGGCTCGATTGAAGAGTAAAGTAAGCAAAAAAGATGGAATTTCACACTTTTAAAATAAATAACAAACTTAAGATGCGTCAAAATGAAAATGAGGGAATGTCCATAATCCCTGCGTTTAGTCAGATCCAATTTGTTGGATTTTGTAGGTTCATTAGTCAAGGCTTAATGGAAGAATTTCATAAGTTTCCAAAAATTGAAGATACAGATCAAAAGATGGAATTTCAATTATTTGGAGAGGGATATCAATTGGTAGAACCCTTGATAAAAGCAAAAGATGCTGTATATGAATCACTTACATATTCTTCTGAATTATATGTACCGGCAGGGTTATTTTTGAAAACTGGTAGAGATATGCAAGAACAAACCGTTCTTATAGGGAACATTCCTCTAATGAATTCCCTGGGAACTTTTATAGTAAATGGAATATACCGAATTGTTATTAATCAAATATTGCAGAGTCCCGGTATTTATTACCGTTCCGAATTGGATCATAACGGAATTTCTATCTATACCGGAACTATAATATCAGATTGGGGAGGAAGATCGGAATTGGAAATGGATAGAAAAGCAAGGATATGGGCTCGCGTGAGTAGGAAACAAAAAATATCTATTCTAGTTCTATCATCAGCTATGGGTTTAAATTTAAAAGAGATTTTGGATAATGCTTGTTACCCCGATATATTATTGTCTTTCCTGAATGAGAAAGAAAAAAAAAAGATTGGATCAAAAGAAAATGCTATTTTGGAGTTTTATCAACAATTTGCTTGTGTAAGCGGTGACCCTTTATTTTCTGAGTCTTTGTGTAAAGAATTGCAAAAGAGATTTTTTCAACAAAGATGTGAATTAGGAAAAATTGGTCGACGAAATCTAAACCAGCGATTAAATCTTGATATACCTCAGAACAAGACATTCCTGTTACCGCGAGATGTATTGGCCGCTGCGGATCTTTTGATTGGAATGAAATTTGGAATGGGTACAATTGACGATATGAATCATTTGAAAAATAAACGTATTCGTTCTGTAGCGGATCTATTACAGGATCAATTTGGATTGGCTCTTTTTCGTTTAGAAAATGCGGTTCGAGGAACTATATGCGGAGCAATCCGGCATAAATTAATACCCACTCCTCAAAATTTGATAACTTCAACTTCATTAACAACTACTTATGAATCTTTTTTTGGCCTACATCCTTTATCTCAAGTTTTGGATAGAACAAATCCATTAACGCAAATTGTTCACGGAAGAAAATTAAGTTATTTGGGTCCTGGCGGATTGACAGGACGAACTGCTAGTTTTCGTATACGAGATATTCACCCTAGTCATTATGGACGTATTTGTCCAATTGACACGTCTGAAGGAATCAATGTTGGACTTATTGGATCCTTAGCTATTCATGCGCGGATTAGCCCGTGTGGATCCATGGAGAGTCCTTTTTATGAAATATTTGAGAAACAAAAAGAAAAAGAGGGGAAGATCCTTTATTTATCCCCAAAAACAGATGAATATTATATGGTAGCAGCAGGAAATTATTTGGCTTTGAATAGGGGTATTCAGGAAGAACAAGTTGTTCCAGCTCGCTACCGTCAAGAATTCCTAACTATTGCATGGGAAAAGATTCATTTTAGAAGTATTTTTCCCTTCCATTATTTTTCGATGGGAACTTCCCTCATTCCTTTTATTGAGCATAATGATGCAAATCGTGCTTTAATGAGCTCCAATATGCAGCGCCAGGCAGTTCCTCTTTTTCGGTCCGAAAAGTGTATTGTTGGAACTGGGTTGGAACGCCAAACTGCTCTAGATTCGGGCGTTTCCCTTATAGCGGAATACGAGGGAAAGATCATTTATACTGATTCTCAGAAGATCCTTTTATCAAGTAATGAGAGTACTATAAGTATTCCACTAGTTATGTATCAACGTTCTAACAAAAATACTTGTATACATCAAAAATCTCGGGTTCGACAAGGTAAATGCATAAAAAAAGGACAAATTTTAGCAGACGGAGCAGCTATTGTTGATGGGGAACTGGCTTTAGGAAAAAACGTATTAGTAGCTTATATGCCATGGGAAGGATATAATTTTGAGGATGCAGTACTAATTAGTGAACGTCTGGTATATGAAGAGATTTATACCTCTTTTCACATCCGAAAATATGAAATTCAGACTCATATGACAAACCAAGGTCCTGAAACAATTACTAAAGAAATACCACATCTAGAGGTTCATTTACTTCGTAATTTAGACAGAAATGGAATTGTGATGTTGGGATCTTGGGTGGAAACAGGTGATATTTTAGTAGGTAAATTAACGCCTCAGATAATAAATGAATCCTCCTATGCCCCCGAGGATAGATTATTACGAGCCATACTTGGCATTCAGGTATCAAACACAAAAGAAACTTCTCTCAAATTACCTATAGGTGGAAGGGGCTGTGTTATTGATGTCCAATGGACCCAGAATAAGGAGGGTTCCAGCTATAGTTCAGAAAGGATTTGTATATATATATTACAGAAACGTGAAATCAAAGTAGGTGATAAAGTAGCTGGAAGGCACGGGAATAAGGGTATCGTTTCCAAAGTTTTGCCTAGAGAGGATATGCCCTATTTGCAAGACGGAACGCCTGTTGATATAGTCTTTAATCCTCTGGGAGTACCCTCACGAATGAATGTAGGACAAATATTTGAATGCTCCCTCGGATTAGCAGGAGACCTTTTGAAAAGGCATTATCGAATTGTGCCCTTTGATGAGAGATATGAACAAGAGGCTTCTAGAAAACTAGTGTTTTCTGAATTATATTTAGCCAGTAAACAAACAAAAAATCCATGGGTATTTGAATCCGAGTACCCAGGAAAAAGTATAATCTTCGATGGAAGAACTGGAGATCCTTTTGAACAACCTGTCTTAATAGGAAAGTCCTATATCTTCAAATTAATTCATCAAGTGGATGATAAAATACATGGGCGTTCGAGTGGGCATTATGCACTTGTTACACAACAACCCCTTAGAGGAAGGGCCAAGCAAGGGGGGCAACGAGTAGGGGAAATGGAAGTTTGGGCTTTAGAGGGATTTGGTGTTGCTCATATTTTACAAGAAATGCTTACTTATAAATCTGATCATATTAGAGCTCGTCAAGAAGTACTTGGTATTACGATCATTGGAGGAAGAATACCTAATCCCGAGGATGCACCAGAGTCTTTTCGATTGCTCGTTCGAGAACTACGATCTTTGGCTCTAGAACTGAATCATTTTCTTGTATCTGAAAAAAACTTCCAGATCCACAGGAAGGAAGCTTGATCTGAATGAATCCTTTTTTTTATGATCGACCAATATAAACATCAACAACTTCAAATTGGACCAGTTTCTCCACAACAAATAAGGAGTTGGGCCAACAAAACCCTACCGAATGGGGAAATTGTTGGAGAAGTCAAAAAGCCTTATACTTTTCATTATAAAACAAATAAACCAGAAAAAGATGGATTGTTTTGCGAAAAAATCTCTGGACCTATAAAAAGTGGAATTTGCGCTTGTGGAAATTATCGAGTGATCGGAGCTGAAAAAGAGGAAAAAATCTTTTGCGAACAATGTGGGGTAGAATTTATTGATTCTCGAATACGAAGATATCAAATGGGCTATATAAAACTCGCATGTCCAGTGACTCATGTATGGTATTTAAAACGTCTTCCTAGTTATATCGCGAATCTTTTAGATAAACCACTTAAGGAATTAGAAAGCCTAGTATACTGCGATGTGTGATTTGATCAAAATTTACATTTTACAGATTTAGATTGAGAAGCTGTCATCCCATTCAATCTGATTGGGATGCCCTAATTCTGACATTTATTTATGTATCAAATACAAATAAATAACATGAAACTTAGAAAATTAGGAGGGTTTATTGAATACTTCCAAATAAAAGGGGAATTGATCTATGGCCGATGCTGTAACACACCTGTATCATATGAATAGTTAGCTTTACTTAATAAAAAATCCTTTTTTGTAGAACTAACCATTTGATTTCCTTTAAAGAGTATTAGAAATATCTTTTTATTTAAGCAAGCAAAGGAAATCTATCATGGTTACAGAAGTTTATCTATCGCATATATACTTCAAGGGGCATACAATCATAGCATAGCCATCAGGGTAAGTAGAGACCTAAAAGATCAACTATAACAATATCAATAATAGACAAATAAATTCCTTACGAATCAAATAAAGAAGAAACAAAAGAATGTTTTAACAATTTCATTAAGGAAATAGACTACTCAATCATTCTGCATATCCATTTTTGAATAATTTATTAAGTAAAGTAAATAAAGTAAAAAAATAACGAATTCATTCAAATGATTAATATGGAATTGAGTAATGAGTAGTTTCTTGTAAGGGTTTTTATCGAACAAAAAAAAGAAAAAAGTTATCTTTAGTAGAACGACTTAAGCCGGATGAGTGGAAACCCTCACGTCCGATTTTAAAAGGGGGTTCCTGTGCTATAGGAACCTATCTTGATTTCTCTTTGGCTAGGCCGATAATTAAAAAACCTACTTTCTTACGATTACGAGGTTTATTCGAATATGAAATTCAATCCCGGAAATATAGCATCCCACTTTTTTTTACTACCCTAGGCTTCGAAACATTTCGAAATCGGGAAATCACAGCGGGAGCGGGTGCTATTCGAGAACAATTAGCTGATTTAGATTTGCAAATTATGATAGAAAATTCCTTGATAGAGTGGAAGGAATTAAGTGACGAGTGGTCGACTGAAAATGAATGGGAAGATAGAAAAATTAGAAGAAGAAAAGATTTTTTGGTTAGGCGTATGGAATTAGCTAAACATTTTATTCGAACAAATGTGGAACCAGAATGGATGGTTTTGTGCTTATTACCAGTTCTTCCTCCCGAATTAAGACCTATCATCCAAATAGATGGGGGTAAACTAATGAGTTCGGATATTAATGAACTTTATCGAAGAGTTATCTATCGAAACAATACTCTTATGGATCTATTAGCTACAAGTAGATCTACACCAGGGGAATTGATAATGTGTCAAGAAAAATTAGTACAAGAAGCCGTGGATACACTTCTGGATAATGGGATCCGCGGACAACCAATGAGGGATGGCCATAATAAAGTTTACAAGTCATTTTCCAATTTAATTGAAGGTAAAGAGGGAAGATTTCGTGAGACTTTGCTTGGTAAACGAGTTGATTATTCGGGGCGTTCAGTCATTGTCGTGGGCCCTTCACTTTCATTACATCAATGTGGATTACCGCGAGAAATAGCAATAGAGCTTTTCCAAACATTTGTAATTCGTAATTTAATTAGACAAAATTGTGCTTCTAACATCGGGATTGCTAAAAGTAAAATTAGAGAAAAAGAATTGATTGTATGGGAAATACTTCAAGAGGTGGCACAGGGGCACCCCATCTTGTTAAATCGAGCACCCACCCTGCATAGATTAGGCATACAAGCTTTTCAACCTATTTTAGTGGAAGGACGCGCGATTTGTTTACACCCATTAGTTTGCAAGGGCTTCAATGCAGATTTTGACGGTGATCAAATGGCTGTGCATCTACCTTTATCTTTAGAAGCTCAGGCAGAAGCACGTTTACTTATGTTTTCTCATATGAATCTTTTGTCTCCAGCTATTGGGGATCCTATTTCTGTACCAACTCAAGATATGCTTATTGGACTCTATGTATTAACAATTGGAAATCGCCGAGGTATTTGTGCAAATAAATACAATCCATCTAATTGCAAAAACTATCCAAATCAGAGAGTTTATAATAATAACTATAAGTATACAAAAGAACCCTATTTTTATAATTCCTATAATGCACTTAGATCTTATCGAGATAAACAACTCTTTTTTTTACATAGCCCCTTGTGGCTCAAATGGAGATTAGATCAACGCGTCATTACATTAAAAGAAGTTCCGATTGAAGTTCAATATGAATATTTGGGTACTTTTAATGAGATTTATAGGAATTATTTAATAGTTGGAAATCTCAAAAAAGAAATCTGTTCTATATACGTTCGAACCACTTTTGGTCATCTTTCTTTTTATAGAGAAATAGAAGAAGCCATACAAGGATTTAGTCGAGCCTATTCATCTACTACTATCTAAACTAAGAAAGTACGTTGGGCTATGCCCTTTCCCTGGCTGGGCTTAGAGTTTTTCAAATTTAAAAAGTATCGTCTCTTAGCAGTGTGAAATTTAGGTTTAAGATTGAGAAAAATGTAGTTTTAAAATCACTGACTCAGGTTTATTGTCAAATCCTACTCAGCATAATATAGAGGTCTTTATGGCGGAACGGGCCGATCTGGTCTTTCACAATAAAGTGATAAATGGAACTGCTATGAAACAGCTTATTAGCAGATTAATCAATCATTTTGGGATGGGATATACATCCCATATCTTGGATCAAGTCAAAACTTTGGGTTTTCATCAAGCTACTGCTACATCCATTTCATTAGGAATTGATGATCTTTTAACAATACCTTCTAAGGGATGGTTAGTCCAAGACGCTGAGCAGCAGAATTTTCTTTTGGAAAAACATCATCTTTATGGGAATGTACACACGGTAGAAAGATTACGTCAATCCATCGAGATATGGTATGCTACAAGTGAATATTTGAGACAAGAAATGAATCCGAATTTTAGGATGACCGATCCTTCTAATCCCGTCTATCTAATGTCTTTTTCGGGAGCTAGAGGAAATGCCTCTCAGGTACACCAATTAGTTGGTATGAGGGGATTAATGTCGGATCCACAAGGACAAATGATTGATTTACCCATTCAAAGCAATTTACGCGAGGGACTGTCTTTGACAGAATATATCATTTCTTGTTATGGAGCCAGAAAAGGAGTTGTGGATACAGCTGTACGAACATCAGATGCTGGATATCTTACACGTAGACTTGTTGAGGTTGTTCAGCATATTATTGTACGTAGAAGAGACTGTGGTACTATCCGAAGTTTTTCTGTGAGTCCCAAAAATGGGATAACGGAAAAAATTTTTGTTCAAACACTAATTGGTCGTGTATTAGCAGATGATATATATATTGGTTCACGATGCATTGCAACTCGAAATCAAAATATTGGGATTGGACTAGTCAATCAATTCATAACCTTTCGAGCACAACAAATCTATATTAGAACACCTTTTACTTGCCGAAGTACATATTGGATCTGTCAATTATGTTATGGTCGTAGTCCCGCTCATGACGATTTAGTTGAATTAGGAGAAGCTGTAGGTATTATTGCAGGTCAATCTATTGGAGAACCGGGTACTCAACTAACATTAAGAACTTTTCATACAGGTGGAGTATTTACGGGTGGCACCGCTGAACAGGTGCGAGCTCCTTCTAATGGAAAAATTATCTTCAATGAGGATTTGGTTCATCCCACACGTACTCGTCATGGGCATCCTGCTTTTTTATGTTCGATAGACTTGTATGTAGTTATTCAAAGTCAAGATATTGTACATAAAATGAATATTCCCAAAAAAAGTTTAATTTTAGTTCAAAATGATCAATATGTAGAATCGGAACAAGTGATTGCTGAAACTCGTACTGGAATATCCACTTTTATTTTTAAAGAGAGGGTACGAAAACATATTTATTCTGACTTAGAGGGCGAAATGCACTGGAGTACTGATGTCTATCATATGGCTGAATATATATATAGTAATGTTCACCTATTGCCAAAAACAAGTCATTTATGGATATTAAAAGGAAGTCCATACATCTCTAATATAGTATCGTTTTCGCTCTACAAGGATCAAGATCAAATGAATACCTATTTTTTTTCTGTTGATGAAAGATGGATTTCAAATGTTTTAATGACGACTGATCAGGTAAAAGGGAAATTGTTTGCTACTTCCGGTAACAAAAAAGATAGGGAAATTATTCATCTTCATTATTTAAGATCCAATCTAATTGGATGTCAGGATCACTGGAATTTGATCTATCCTTCTACTTTTCAAGTCAATTCGGATTTATTATCAAAAAAACGAAGAAATAGATTTCTAATCCCATTACAATATAATCAAGAACAAGATAAAGGGTTAATACCTTGTTTTGGTATTTCAATTGAAATACCTCTAAATAGTATTTTGCGTAAAAAGAGTATTTTTGCTTTTTTTGATGATCCACGATACAGACAAAATCATTCAGGGATTACTAAATATGGTACTGTAGAGACAGATTCCATCATCAAAAAAGAAGATTGGATTGAATATCAAGGAGCAAAAGAATTTAGTTCAAAATACCAAACGAAACTAGATAAGTTTTTTTTCATTCTCGAAGAAGTGCATATTCTACCGGGATCTTCCTCCATAATGGTACAGAACAATAGTATTATTGGAGTAGATACACAGCTTACTTTCAATAAAAGAAGTCGAGTAGGCGGACTCGTTCGAGTAGAAAGAAAAAAAATATATGTGGAACTTAAGATATTTTCGGGAGATATTCATTTTCATGGGGAAACAGATAAGATATCGAGATACAACGCCATTTTGATACCACCGAAAACCAAAAAAGAATATTCTAAGGAATCAATAAAATGGAAAAATGGGATCTATGTGCAACGAATTACACTCACAAAAAAAAGGTATTTTTTTTTGGTTCGCCCCGTGGTCGCATATTGCCTAGCGGATGGCATCAATTTAGCAACACTTTTTCCTAAGGATCTATTACAGGAAAAAGATAATATTTTACTTGAAGTTGCAAATTATATTATTTATGGAAATAACAAGTCAATCCGAGGGATTTCCCCCACAAATAGTCAATTAGTTAGGACTTGCGTAGTATTGAATTGGGACCAAGAAGAAAATGATTCAATAAAGGAAGTACGTGCTTCTTTTGTTGAGATAAGGGCAAATGATCTGATTCGTGATTTTGTAAGAATTGAATTAGTAAAGTCTACTATTTTATATAAGGTAAAAAGATATGATAAAACATTTTTTGGATTGATTACCACTCAGAACTTCAAGCATACTAACAAAAATCCATTTTATTACAAGATAGGGATTCTATCATTTAGTCAATATAAAGGGGTGTTTGGTACATTATTGAATCAAAATAGGAAATGCCCTTCTTTAATGATTTTTTCATCATCTAATTGTTATCAAATTGGTCCGTTAAATAATGTGAAATATAAGAATGTAAAAAAAAAAAAGAATCATAGAATTCCAGTTACGGATTTGTTAAGTCCCTTAGGTGATATTGTACCTAAAATTCAAAGATATACTCATTTTGATTCATCTTACCATTTAATAACTCATAATCTATTCTTGTTAAATAAATATTTTTCGCTTGACAATTGGAAAGATGCTCAAATTCTTAAGTACTTTTTAATAGACGAACATAGGAGGATTTATAATCCTGATCCATGCAGCAATATAATTATATTTATAAATCCATTCTTTTTGAGTCGGTGTTTGTTCTATAACGATTTTTTTGAGGATACATTGACAAAAATTTACCTTGGAAAACTTATTTTTGAAAAGGGATATCTATTTCAATATGAACCACATATAATAAACCAATCTGGTCAAATTTTAATAATTCATGTGGATTCCTTAGTTATAAGATCAGCTAAGCCCTATTTGGTTACTCCAGGATCAACTGTTCATGGTCATTTTGGAGAAATCCTTTATGAAGGCGATACATTAGTCACTTTTATATATGAAAAATCCAGATCTGGTGACATAACACAGGGTCTTCCAAAAGTAGAACAAATCTTAGAAGTCCGTTCGATCGATTCCATTTCCATTAACCTGGAAAAAAGAATGGAAAGTTGGAACGAATGTATACCGAGAATTCTTGGTATACCCTGGGTATTTTTGATTGGAGCTGAACTAACTATAGCTCAAAGTCGTATCTTTTTGGTTAATAAGATTCAAAAGGTTTATCGATCCCAGGGGGTGCAGATACATAATAGACATATAGAAATTATTGTACGTCAAGTAACATCAAAGGTGTTGGTTTCAGAAGAGGGAATGTCAAACGTTTTTTCACCCGGCGAATTAGTTGGATTGTTGAGAGCGGAACGCGCAGGGCGCGCTTTGGACGAATCAATCTGTTATGGGGTAATCTTATTAGGAATAACAAAAGCGTCTCTGAATACTCAAAGTTTCATATCCGAGGCGAGCTTTCAAGAAACTGCTCGAGTTTTAGCAAAAGCTGCTTTACGAGGTCGTATTGATTGGTTAAAGGGTTTGAAAGAGAACGTTGTTCTTGGGAAAATTATACCCGTGGGTACTGGATTCAAAAAAGTGATGTATCGTTCAGGACAAGGGAATAATTTTGAAACTCAAAAAGCTGTTTGAGTCATAATTGGATTACATTATATAGAATGCTTTTTTTATGTGATCAAACTTTTCCTAAGTAAAAATGTTTATGAAACACCATAAAAAACTTATGGTTTTATATTTCTAAATGGAATTCAAACCATAAATTAGGATATTGGAAAAAATAAGAATAAGTAGTTTACAATTGTTATGGTTTATGCTGTGTCCTAATTTCAAATAAAATTGTAACAAAGTTTTGTCGGAGTTGCTTTTATTTAAAGAGATTTTGTCTCTTTGTTTGTTAGTTAGTAATATTCCATTTGAATTTTTTAATAATAAATTCAATTACTCATTAATCAATTTCAATAGAAGAAAAAGGGAAATGTTAAAAAAAATGACAAGAAGATATTGGAACATTCATTTGGAAGAGATGATGGAAGCAGGAGTTCATTTTGGTCATGGTACTAAGAAATGGAATCCTAGAATGGCGCCTTATATTTCTGCAAAACGTAAAGGTATTCATATTACAAATCTTGCTACAACAGCTCGGTTTTTATCAGAAGCTTGCGATTTAGTTTTTGATGCAGCAAGTGTCGGAAAAAGCTTCTTAATTGTTGGTACTACAAATAAAGCAGCAGATTTAGTAGCATCAGCCGCAATAAAGGCTCGATGTCATTATGTTAATCAAAAATGGCTTAGCGGTATGTTAACAAATTGGTCCACTACGGAAACTAGACTTTATAAGTTCAGAAATTTAAGGACGGAAGAAAAGATGGGTAACCATCTTCAAAAAAAGGATGCCACAATGTTTAAAAAAACATTATCGACCTTGAAAACCTATCTCGACGGGATCAAATATATGACGAAGTTGCCTGATATAGTAATCATCGTTGATCAGCAAGAAGAATATACGGCTCTCCGAGAATGTGCCGTTTTGGGGATTCCGATAATTTGTTTAATTGATACAAATTCTGATCCCGTTCTTGCAGATCTTTCGATTCCAGCCAACGATGATGCTATAGCGTCAATTCGGTTGATTCTTAACAAATTAGTATCTGCAATTTGTGAGGGTCGGTCAAAGTATAGTTCTAGCTATATAAGAAGTCATTAATTGAATTATTTGTTCCTTTTTGAGTACTTCCATTGTCTTTTTATATATTTATTAGATCGGCTTATTGTTAGAAAGTATATTCATTACTATTCGTTTTCTTTATTCTTTATATAAATATAAATATAATATAATATATAATAATAAATATATATATACACAATTATCCGTATCCGTTAGCGTTGAATTTATTTTCTTCATTCTTTTCTTGGTGTGCTAACTATACATATCATATAAACTATCCATATACGATGAATTATTCCAATTGGTAAGTTGAGAAATAGATGGTTGAATCAAAATAATCACTTTTTGAAATGAACTTTTTATCAAAGAACGATATGAGCGTTATACCATGTTCGATTGAAACACTTAATGGATTGTACGATATATCGGGTGTAGAGGTAGGCCAACATTTATATTGGCAAATAGGAGATTTACAAGTCCATGCTCAAGTCCTTATAACTTCTTGGTTTGTAATTGTTATGTTATTAGGGTCGGTTATCCTATCTGTTTGGAATCCACAAACCATTCCCCCCGATGGTCAGAATTTTTTTGAGTATCTTCTCGAATTTATTCGAGACTTGAGCAAAACTCAAATAGGAGAAGAAGAATACGACCCTTGGGTTCCATTTATTGGAACTATGTTCTTATTTATTTTTGTTTCGAATTGGTCTGGTGCTCTTTTACCTTGGAAAATAATACAGTTACCTCATGGGGAATTAGCTGCCCCCACAAATGATATAAATACAACAGTTGCTTTAGCTTTGCTCACGTCAGTGGCATACTTTTATGCGGGTATTAAAAAAAAGGGATTGGCTTATTTTGAAAAATATATTAAACCAACCCCAATCCTTTTACCAATTAACATATTAGAAGATTTCACAAAACCCTTATCTCTTAGTTTTCGACTTTTTGGAAATATATTAGCTGATGAACTAGTAGTGGTTGTTCTTGTTTCTTTAGTACCTTTAGTTGTTCCTATACCTGTTATGTTTCTTGGATTATTTACAAGTGGTATTCAAGCTCTAATTTTTGCAACATTAGCCGCGGCCTATATTGGTGAATCCATGGAAGGTCATCATTGATTAGTTATCAAAATAGTCTAGTGTGTGGTTGAGGATTGTTCACTTTTTTGGAGACTATAATTGATTGAATTATTAAATACAAAATGAATATATTCTGAATGCATAGATATAATAATAGATAACCAAGAATTGTAGTAGAAAGTAGAAAGTAGGAGTTGATATGATATTATATTATTCAATGATGATGATAACAGGGGCTGGTATATTGGATACTTCATTATATTGATATAAATATCAAATCATAAATAGTAATATGAATTCCGTTTATAATATGGGGTTTTATATATTTTTATATATACTATTTATAGTTTTTTACTATACTATATGTGTGCATATGTTATATATTTATTATATGCGTATATGGATGTATACATACATTCTATTTTATAGATATATTCTATATCTATCTTAGATTATATCTATTTGATTTGATAAATAATCAATAAATATGTTATGTATATATCCAATATAATAACAGATAATAAGAATCTGCCATATTCTATTCCATTCTATACTATATGTAAGAAAAAAGCTATCCAAATACAAATAGATATAGCCCTTCCTATCCTTTTGAGTATGGACAATATCTCAAAATGAGTGAAAAAGAAATAGTTTATTGGTTGATTGTATCATTAACCATTTCCCTTTTTTTGCACGAGGAACTTACCATGAATCCACTGATTTCTTCTGCTTCCGTTATTGCTGCTGGATTGGCTGTAGGACTTGCTTCTATTGGACCTGGAGTTGGTCAAGGTACTGCTGCGGGTCAAGCTGTAGAAGGTATTGCGAGACAACCCGAAGCAGAGGGGAAAATACGAGGTACTTTATTGCTTAGTCTAGCTTTTATGGAAGCTTTAACAATTTATGGGTTGGTTGTAGCGTTAGCACTTTTATTTGCGAATCCTTTTGTTTGATCCTATCCTAGAAATGTGTAAAAAGGATTTGCAATTCCTTTCGTATTTTAATACCTTAAGCTTGTTTTTTCGTCGCAACAATACTTTGTTCTTCTGATATTTCCTTTATTTTAAGAAGAGACTACTAAACAATTCCCAGATACACCCGAGTTCTTTATTTCATTCATAGTTTAGTGCGTATAATGGAAATTCTTTTTTATTTGAGTTTAGTATTGCAATTCACACAATACTGAAGAATTAATCAAAATGGAAAAATGGAATAATGACTTCTTACCTTTTTGAAAAAAAAAGAAATTCACCTTAAAAAATCTATTAACAAACGGCGAGCTAAATAATACAAATTGGTTATTTGTTAGTCCTATTTATAAGAGGAGAACATATGAAAAATGTAACCCATTCTTTCGTTTTTTTTGGCCACTGGCCATCCGCCGGGAGTTTCGGGTTTAATACCGATATTTTAGCAACAAATCTAATAAATCTGAGTATTGTTATTGGGGTATTGATTTTCTTTGGAAAGGGAGTGTGTGCGAGTTGTGTATTTCAAGAATGTCTTGGACTTATCCAAATGCATTTTAGATTTTGGATGAAATTGATATATGTAAGAAATATAAAATATTGCATATTTTGCATACAAAAAATCAAAAAAGATGCATAATCTCGGCGAATTATTTCTGAATAGATTAACAAATCATATTGAAGAACAATAGCATTTCGCCACTTCACTTATTGGTAAATATGGATTCTCTAGAAACCAATCAAATCATGTGAGACCATTAATATGGTTAAAGCTAAACTGCTTTAAGTCCAGGCAAAACACGGTATTCTTTTTACAATGAAATGGATTAGAGTTTTTGACAAATAAATAGTTAACAATTTATCTGATATAGAACACTCATATTGATAAAACGGTTGAAACTATTTATTTGTTATATAAGTGGAACTTCTCCCCTTTTATCAAACAATGCCGAGTCGACAACCTATGTATCAAAAAAGAATACTTTTTTGGATTGGAAGTTACAAAAAAAAGTATTAAAGAGAAGATCTTTCTTTAGTATAGGATTTTATGTAAAAGGACAAAATAAAGAAACAATTGTGCTGACAATTAACAATTCATTTATAGATATCAATTGTTATCTGGTCAGAAGAATCCTCCTACGAGTTATTTTGTGTTTATCCGTTTTGGTATAATACAAACTAAAAATAGAGGGTAAGCTCGTTCTATTACATATGGGAATACCCATAACATTGAGTTTGAGAGCCAAATGAATTGAAAAATTCATGTTTGGTTCGGGAAGAGATTATAAAAGTGTTGAAATTAAGCGTAAGATCATCTACTTTCATTAACTGATTTATTAGATAATCGAAAACAGAGGATCTTAAGTACTATTCAAAATTCGGAAGAATTACGTAGGGGGACCTTTGAACAGCTCGAAAAAGCCCAGGCTCAACTAAGAAAAGTGGAGCTGGAGGCAGATGAGTATCGAACGAATGGCTACTCTGAAATAGAACGTGACAAAGAAAAATTGATTAATGCTACTTATCCTAGTTTTGAAAACTTAGAAAAACTCAAAAATGAAACCCTTTATTTTCAACAACAAAGAGCTGTGCATCAAGTTCGACAACGAGTTTTCCAACAAGCCTTACAAGAAGCTCTAGTAACTTTGAATAATTGTTTGAATACTGAATTACATTTTCGTACCATCCGTGCTAATATTTTCATTCTCGAGGCCATGGAAAAAAGAAGATAAATGATGAATCCTTTCACTTTTTTATGTTAGTTTACAATTTAGGCATTATTTTTACTTTTGCTTCTGAATAATAATAAAGAAACATCAATGGTAGCCCTTCGAGCTGACGAAATTAGTAATATTATCCGTGAACGTATTGAACAATATACTAGAGAAGTACGAATTCGAAATATCGGCACCGTACTTCAGGTGGGCGATGGTATTGCTCGTATTCACGGTCTTGATGAAGTAATGGCGGGCGAATTAGTGGAATTTGCCGAGGGTACTATAGGTATTGCTTTAAATTTGGAATCTAATAATGTTGGCGTTGTATTAATGGGCGATGGTTTGATGATACAAGAAGGAAGTTCTGTAAAAGCAACAGGAAGAATTGCCCAGATACCTGTAAGTGAGGCTTATTTGGGTCGTGTTATAAATGCTTTGGCTAAACCTATTGATGGGAGAGGTGCAATTGCATCTTCTGAATCTCGATTAATTGAATCCCCAGCCCCGGGGATCATTTCAAGACGTTCTGTGTACGAGCCCCTTCAAACAGGGCTTATTGCTATTGATGCAATGATCCCCATAGGACGTGGTCAACGAGAATTAATTATTGGGGATAGACAAACTGGTAAAACAGCAGTAGCAACAGATACGATCCTCAATCAAAAAGGGCAAAATGTCATATGTATTTATGTAGCTATTGGTCAAAGGGCATCTTCTGTGGCTCAAGTCGTTACTATTTTCCAGGAAAGG